GTCCATTGTAAGTGATAGTAGTGACGGTTACATTTCTAGGTACGTTTTTGATAAACGTAAAACTAGTAGTGAAGGTGGGGGGTCCAGTATACGAACCCGCGCTAAGAGTAGTGATTTAACTCTAAGAGAAAGGTCTAGTGATCTCGATGCAACTCAAAAATACAGGCATTTGTGGGTTCAATGCGAAAATTGTTATGGATTAAATTATAAGAAATTTTTGAAATCAAAAATGAATATTTGTGAACAGTGTGGATACCATTTGAAAATGAGTAGTTCAGAAAGAATCGAAGTTTCGATCGATCCCGGTACTTGGGACCCTATGGATGAAGACATGGTCTCTCTGGATCCCATTGGATTTCATTCGGAGGAGGAGCCTTATAAAGATCGGATTGATTCTTATCAAAGAAAGACAGGATTAACTGAGGCTGTTCAAACAGGCATAGGTCAACTAAATGGTATTCCCGTAGCAATTGGGGTTATGGATTTTCAGTTTATGGGGGGTAGTATGGGATCGGTAGTCGGGGAGAAAATCACCCGTTTGATTGAGTACGCTACCAATCAATTTCTACCTCTTATTATAGTGTGCGCTTCGGGGGGAGCGCGCATGCAAGAAGGGAGTTTGAGCCTGATGCAAATGGCTAAAATATCGTCTGCTTTATATGATTATCAATCAAATAAAAAGTTATTCTATGTATCAATCCTTACATCTCCTACTACTGGTGGGGTAACAGCTAGTTTTGGTATGTTGGGAGATATTATTATTGCCGAACCAAATTCCTACATTGCATTTGCGGGTAAAAGAGTAATTGAACAAACATTGAATAAAACAGTACCCGAAGGTTCACAAGCGGCTGAATATTTATTCCAGAAGGGCTTATTCGACCTAATCGTACCGCGTAATCTTTTGAAAAGCATTCTGAGTGAGTTATTTAAGCTCCACGCCTTCTTTCCTTTGAATTCCAATTCAATCAAGTAGAGTGCACTAAGTTCCATTTTTGTATTTGTAGGAAACAAGTAGTTAGCTTATCCGAATCTTAGCTTATCGGAATCAAAGTAACTAAAAAGGGAGTTTTCTTTGGCGACCTAAGATTAAGATCTAATTGTAGAAAAAATCAAAAGTTGCGGATAACGCTTTCTTTATTAAAATCGAAGACAAGAACAAAACACAAAGAAACGAAGAAAAATCAAATGGATTATCATATGTATCTTTCATGTAGACAGATGAATCAGTCCATTTATTTAGTTCTACATTCCTTGGACTTTTTACTTATTCTATATACTCACTTAGATACTAATATCTCTAATTAAAAATTTTCAAATTGAATTAATTAATAATAACTACGAATTAATAATAATTACAATTATTAATTATAATTAGTATAAATATAAAATATGATATTAAAAAAAAAGAACAGGTACAAATAATAAACCGAGGTACCCCATTTTATGACAACTTTCAATTTTCCCTCTATTTTTGTGCCTTTAGTAGGCCTAGTATTTCCGGCAATTGCAATGGCTTCTTTATTTCTTCATGTTCAAAAAAACAAGATTGTTTAGATCTGAGGGGACCCAATCTCATTCGTTTTTTTTTTTGAAACTTAAACTTGTAGCATAACATAGATATTTATTTCGGAAAATAAAATATGGTAGAACATATGATTTCTGCCGAACATAAAGGAAAAAGCTCTTATGCCTGCAGAAAATGATCTATAGGTAACTGAATTCTAGCCAGTTTCAAATAGATCAGGATCGCCGGATGCCTAAAATGTAAAGTGGGTCGATCTATATGTATATCAATATGTATATTGGGATTATACGAGGGGTATGTTATTATTTTAGATCTAAACAAATTTGATGAATTACCCCTAAAAGTTTCCATTAAACTAGTGCTAGTTCACACCAAACTAGTGCTAGTTAATCAAAGTTCATTCGGAAACAAAAAAAGTAAAGTCAAAATCATTTGGGGTATTCTCTCAATTTCAATAAAATGCAATCGGATGAAGTATGAGTTGGCGATCAGAACATATATGGATAGAACTTATAACGGGGTCTCGAAAACTAAGTAATTTTTGCTGGGCCCTTATCGTTTTTTTAGGTTCATTAGGATTCTTGTTGGTTGGAACTTCCAGTTTTCTTGGTAGAAATTTGATATCTTTTGTCCCGTCTCAGCAAATCATTTTTTTTCCACAGGGGATCGTGATGTCTTTCTACGGGATCGCGGGTCTCTTTATTAGTTCCTATTTGTGGTGCACAATCTCCTGGAATGTAGGTAGTGGTTATGATCGATTCGATAGAAAGGAAGGAATAGTGTGTATTTTTCGTTGGGGATTTCCTGGAAAAAATCGTCGCATATTCCTCCGATTCCTTATAAAAGATATTCAATCCGTTCGAATAGAAGTTAAAGAGGGTATTTATGCTCGTCCTGTCCTTTATATGGATATCAGAGGCCGGGGGGCTGTTCCGTTGACTCGTACTGATGAGAATTTGACTCCACGAGAAATTGAACAAAAAGCCGCGGAATTGGCCTATTTCTTGCGCGTACCAATTGAAGTATTTTAATTTTGATGGGCTGAAGAACGAATGCTTTCTCAGCAGGAGGAAAAAAACGCAATAATCCTTTTTTTTCTATAACTAAGTGATACTTTAGATGGAGATAAACAGATGCAGATAAACGATATCTTGTAAATTCTTTTTTTTCAATCGACTTTTTATCCTTTCATTTGTGTTCTTTACTACCCAATAAAGGGTTTTCTTAATAATGATAACTGGCCTGTTTCTGTCTTGTTTTGCCGCTCATTTTTTTGACCATCACAATATCTTTCTCTCAATTATTCTATTCTTGACTATGGGGAATCGTTGGACTTTTTTTCAAATATTGGATATTTTGATACAATCAGGGGTTCTTTCGTCTCACAATCTCAATAATATTCATTCCTTAAAGTACTTCTTTCGGCCATTCATTGAAAGGAGACACTTGTTTTGTTTGGAATTTGATGAATTGAGATATTTGGCACCACTATTTTGTATTATTTCTTCAGTCGAATTCGAGGTGGAGTCTTAGTCTATTTCTGTATTCTTTCTAGATTCAAAATAAAATCACAAATAAAATAGATTCATAGGTTTGATGCCTTGTCTACAACTCATGTTTGAAAGATTCGATCATATAAAGTCGACAAATGGGGTGGGTTAATTTTTAATTAACAGGCGAAAAATGGAAAAAAAGAAAGCATTCACTCCTCTTTTGTATCTTGCATCTATAGTATTTCTGCCCTGGTGGATTTCTCTCTCATTTACTAAAAGTATGGAATCTTGGGTTATTAATTGGGCGAATATCGGCCAATCCGAAATTTTTTTGAATGATATTCAAGAAAAAAGTATTCTAGCAAAGTTCATAGAATTAGATGAAATCCTCCTCTTGGAAGAAATGATCAAGGAATACTCGGAGACATATTTACAAAAGTTTATTATAGGAATTCACAAAGAAACGATCCAATTAATCAAGATACACAATGAGGATCGTATCCATACAATTTTACACTTCTCGACAAATATAATCTGTTTTGTTATTCTAAGTGGTTATTCGATTTTAGTTAATGAAGAACTTGTTATTCTCAACTCGTGGGCTCAGGAATTCCTATATAACTTAAGTGATACAGTAAAAGCCTTTTCGATTCTTTTATTAACCGATTTATGTATCGGATTTCATTCACCCCACGGCTGGGAACTAATGATTGGTTCTGTGTACAAAGATTTTGGATTTGGTCATAATGATCAAATTATATCTGGTCTTGTTTCTACTTTTCCGGTTATTCTCGATACTATTTTTAAATATTGGATTTTTCATTATTTAAATCGTGTATCTCCATCACTTGTAGTTATTTATCATTCAATGAATGATTGATAAACGATCCACCAATATTAATCCAATTAGAACGTTTCTTACTTTGTAGTTTTACATAAGTATTAAAAACATTCTATCCGGGGGTTTTCATACTATTTTTATACTTATACTATAGTATTCCAGTAAATCCAATAAGTAGCAGAATCGTGGATAGGAAACTATACTAGCGACCTACCCAATTTATTGTAGAAATTTTCAGACCAATGATTAGACCATGCAAACTAGAAATACTTTTTCTTGGATAAAGGAACATATTACTCGATCTATTTCCGTATCGCTCATGATATATATCATAACTCGGGCACCCGTTTCAAGTGCATATCCCATTTTTGCACAGCAGGGTTATGAAAATCCACGAGAAGCGACTGGGCGTATTGTATGTGCCAATTGTCATTTAGCTAATAAGCCTGTGGATATTGAGGTTCCACAAGCAGTACTTCCTGATACTGTATTTGAAGCAGTTGTTCGAATTCCTTATGATAAGCAAGTGAAACAAGTCCTTGCTAACGGTAAGAAGGGGGGTTTGAATGTGGGGGCTGTTCTTATTTTACCGGAGGGGTTTGAATTAGCCCCTTCCGATCGTATTTCTCCCGAGATGAAAGAAAAGATAGGAAATTTGTCTTTTCAGAGCTACCGCCCTAATAAAAAAAATATTCTTGTAATAGGGCCTGTCCCCGGCCAGAAATATAGTGAAATCACCTTTCCTATTCTTTCCCCCGACCCCGCTACTAAGAAAGATGTTCACTTCTTAAAATATCCTATATATGTAGGAGGAAATAGGGGAAGGGGTCAGATTTATCCCGACGGAAGCAAGAGTAACAATACAGTTTATAATGCTACAGGAACGGGCATAGTAAGCAAAATCATACGAAAAGAAAAAGGGGGATATGAAATAATCATAACAGACCCATCGGATGGACGTCAAGTGGTTGATATTATCCCTCCAGGACCAGAAATTCTTGTTTCAGAGGGTGAATCCATCAAATTTGATCAACCATTAACGAGTAATCCTAATGTGGGTGGATTTGGTCAGGGAGATGCCGAAATAGTACTTCAAGATCCATTACGTGTCCAAGGTCTTTTGGTCTTCTTGGCATCT